CGTTTCTTATCACAACCCTTCTTTGTAGCAGAAGTATTTACTGGTTCTCCAGGGAAATATGTTGGCCTCGCAGAAACAATTAGGGGGTTTCAACTGATCCTCTCCGGAGAATTAGACAGTCTTCCCGAGCAGGCCTTTTATTTAGTGGGTAACATCGATGAAGCTACCGCGAAAGCTATGAACTTAGAAGTGGAGAGCAAATTGAAGAAATGACCTTAAATCTTTGTGTACTGACCCCTAATCGAATTATTTGGGATTCAGAAGTGAAAGAAATCATTTTATCTACTAATAGTGGCCAAATTGGTGTATTACCAAACCACGCCCCTATTGCCACAGCTGTAGATATAGGTCTTTTGAGAATACGCCTAAATGATGGCCGATGGCTAACGGTGGCTTTGATGGGGGGTTTCGCTAGAATAGGTAATAATGAGATCACCATTTTAGGAAATGATGCAGAGATAAGTACTGACATTGATCTGCAAGAAGCTCAGCAAGCTCTTGAAAAAGCGGAAGCTAACTTGAGTAAAGCAGAAGGTAAAAGACAAGCAATTGAGGCGAATCTAGCTCTCAGACGAGCTAGGACACGAGTAGAGGCTATCAATGCTAGTTCCGACTAGTTGATGCATCGAAACAATCAAAAGAAGTTTTTTATTTTATTAGACAGCATGTTTTGATTCCGACAATTGAAAACAATTAAGTCTAATCTAATACAACAAAAAAAAAGAAGATGAGTAGAAAAACTTATTAGATACCATTGATTCCGGTATCTAATAAGTTCTACCTACTATTGGATTTGAACCAATGACTCCCGCCGTATGAAAGCAATACTCTAACCACTGAGTTAAGTAGGTCTTTTATCACTACAAAGAAAAAAAGAGACTCATCACTTCGGGGATTATATATGGAATATTACTTCTAAGCAATACCAATCCTTAACTTAATTAAGAGGAAACGGCCAAAGAACTATTATATTATATAACTATGTAATATCCATCTTGACAAGATATTATCTATATGTTAAGATGTCTATGACAAGGGCTATAGCTCAGTTGGTAGAGCACCTCGTTTACACGTGCGCCAATGCTTTTCAAGGGAGTCAATCATGTAATCAAATAATCTTATTGCAAAATCGATGTCTTACTCCATGGATTCGAGAGAACAAGAGAACAATAGCCTGACAAATATTTGGTCAATCCGATTCGGGTACGAATTCTGATGCCAAATAGAGCCCATCATTGATTTGAGAATTGATAAGGTGAATACCCAGTCTATTCAATGCTAGGCATAACGAGTATAAGGGCCTCAAAATAACCTCTTTTCGTCCTATGAACTTTAAGGTGTAAGAAGTATCATATTTGACTCTTAGAGCGGAACGATAGAGACTCCATTAAATTTTAACTTAGGTGGATCTAGGCCAGAAGCAGACCTACGTCAAAGTAACCCTTCTTTGAAACACTTTGGTAATGCTCTTAGATCAGAATTCAAATAATGAATCAGAGCAAATGGAGCCATCTCATTATCTTCTTGTTTTCGGTGAAGAAAAAATATGGTGGACAAACTGATCTTTTCATCAGTTGATGAAAGAGCCCAATGCAACAAAATGCATGTTGGGTCTTTGAAACAGTTCGAATCATTTCGATAATAAAAAGTTTGATCTGTTTTACCGAGAAGGTCTACGGTTCGAGTCCGTATAGCCCTATACATTATATTTACATTCTTTTTTTTTTAGTTTTTATTTCCTCATCTCATTAGTACTTGTTTGTGCCTGGTCAGTCGGTTGGTCCATAGAACTAGAAGCATTACCATATGATCATATGGATTCATAGGGACAGGAAAATGAAAACAAAAATTTTATTTAATTGAATGGATACAATTAATATTTATCAAATCAAATCTCGGATAAAAAATCCAATCCATTCTTCTTCATTAATTGTCGTCGGTGAATTACATACCTGTCATGATCAAAGAGTTAGTGATATACTTTTGCTTTGATTTGATATGTATACCCAATCCATTTTGAAGTTAAAATCATGACATGATCTTGGCTAAAAACTCCAACCCGACTCAACCAAATCTAATCATAAGTCACATGGATCGAGTACCTATTATTGGTTTTGTATTTGTAGAATACCCTGACAAATCATTTTTTGGTAGAAGAACAACTCCAATTGATTGTTTTAGAGATAATGAATTGGTCATAAATATATCAAATCAATATTTGTACCCTCTTCTATTTCTATGAGTTGGTTTGGAGATTTAATTTATCAAATCATTCGATTTCAATAATATGTTATTTTTTTCTATTAGAAGTATCTGATGTAAATGTAGAATTTACGATTCCGCTGATTATACTACTATGCTATACTTCATTATGTAGGTTTGCTTCAAAACAAACTTTTCTTGTACTTGTAACGAAATTTAACGCTTTACTAACATTGGTTAGTCTTACTAAGTGGTATTGCAGTGACAAATAAGTATTTTTGTTCATTCCAAATCACGA